GCTAGCGTAGCTTAACTAAAGCATAACACTGAAGATGTTAAGATGGACCCTAGAAAGTCCCACAAGCACAAAGGCTTGGTCCTGACTTTATTATCAACTTTAGCCAAATTTACACATGCAAGTATCCGCACCCCTGTGAGAATGCCCTACAGTTCCCCGCCCGGGAACAAGGAGCTGGTATCAGGCACATACTATTAAGCCCACGACACCTTGCTTAGCCACACCCTCAAGGGAACTCAGCAGTGATAAACATTAAGCCATAAGTGAAAACTTGACTTAGTTAAAGCTAAGAGGGCCGGTAAAACTCGTGCCAGCCACCGCGGTTATACGAGAGGCCCAAGTTGACAAACACCGGCGTAAAGCGTGGTTAAGTTAATAAATCACACTAAAGCCAAACATCTTCAAGACTGTTATACGTAACCGAAGGCAGGAAGTTCAACCACGAAAGTCGCTTTATCTGATCTGAATCCACGAAAGCTAAGGAACAAACTGGGATTAGATACCCCACTATGCCTAGCCCTAAACATTGATAGTACTCTACACCCACTATCCGCCCGGGTACTACGAGCAATAGCTTAAAACCCAAAGGACTTGGCGGTGCTTTAGATCCACCTAGAGGAGCCTGTTCTAGAACCGATAACCCCCGTTCAACCTCACCCTTCCTTGTTTTACCCGCCTATATACCGCCGTCGTCAGCTTACCCTGTGAGGGACTAATAGTAAGCAGAACTGGTACAACCTAAAACGTCAGGTCGAGGTGTAGCGTATGGAGGGGGAAGAAATGGGCTACATTCGCTACCACAGCGAACACGAATGATGCACTGAAACACACATCTGAAGGAGGATTTAGCAGTAAGCTGGAAATAGAGCGTCCCGCTGAAACTGGCCCTGAAGCGCGCACACACCGCCCGTCACTCTCCCCAAAGGCCCCGATCAGTTAACTAAAACCTCATAATCAAAAAGGGGAGGCAAGTCGTAACATGGTAAGTGTACCGGAAGGTGCACTTGGTAAAATCAGAGCGTAGCTAAGATAGAAAAGCATCTCCCTTACACTGAGAAGTCACCCGTGCAAGTCGAGTCGCCCTGATGCCCAACAGCTAGCCCACCTAAACAAACTCAACAAACCCCTGTTAATACCCCCAAATACCCCAGTATTTAAATTAAACAAACCATTTTTCCCCCTTAGTATAGGCGATAGAAAAGGATAAACGGCGCAATAGATAAAGTACCGCAAGGGAACGCTGAAAGAGAAATGAAACAACCCAGTAAAGCCAAAGAAAGCAGAGATTAAAACTCGTACCTTTTGCATCATGATTTAGCAAGTGTACCTCAAGCAAAGCGAGCTTTAGTTTGACACCCCGAAACTAAGTGAGCTACTCCAAGACAGCCTATTAATAGGGCCTACCCGTCTCTGTAGCAAAAGAGTGGGGAGAGCTTTGAGTAGAGGTGATAAACCTACCGAACCTAGTTATAGCTGGTTGTCCAGGAAATGAATAGAAGTTCAGCCTCTTGGCTTCTCTTTTCATACTAGTTTAACCCCTATTGATGCCTTAAGAAACCAAAAGAGTTAGTCAAAGGGGGTACAGCCCCTTTGAATCAAGACACAACTTTATTAGGCGGGTAAAGATCATAATAATTAAAGCTAAGTGTTCTGGTGGGCCTAAAAGCAGCCATCCCCTTAGAAAGCGTTAAAGCTCGGACATGCAACCTCACCTTCTTATTCTGATCACCTAATCTTACCCCCCTAACCATACTGGACCATCCCATGCCCCCATGGGAGTGACTATGCTAATATGAGTAATAAGAGAGCCAAAGGCTCTCTCCCTGCACACGTGTACCTCGGAACGGACAACCCGCCGACTATTAACGGCCCCAAACAAAGAGGGCCTTGGAGAGCAAACCGAACAACCAGAAGAACCTCCAACAATAAACCGTTAACCCCACACAGGTGTGCCCCCAGGGAAAGACTAAAAGAAAGAGAAGGAACTCGGCAAACACAAGCCTCGCCTGTTTACCAAAAACATCGCCTCTTGTAAACTTAAAAATAAGAGGTCCCGCCTGCCCTGTGACTATTTGTTTAACGGCCGCGGTATTTTGACCGTGCGAAGGTAGCGCAATCACTTGTCTTTTAAATGAAGACCCGTATGAATGGCATAACGAGGGCTTAGCTGTCTCCTCTTTCCGGTCAATGAAGTTGATCTTCCCGTGCAGAAGCGGGAATACATCCATAAGACGAGAAGACCCTATGGAGCTTTAGACACGAAGGCAGCCCACGTTAAGCACCCTGAATAAAGGACTAAACCAAGTGGGCCCTGCCCTAATGTCTTTGGTTGGGGCGACCGCGGGGAATTAAAAAACCCCCACGTGGAATGGGAACACTTTTCCTACAACCAGGAGCTACAGCTCTAGAAAACAGAATTTCTGACCAATAAGATCCGGCAATGCCGATCAACGGACCGAGTTACCCTAGGGATAACAGCGCAATCCTCTTTTAGAGCCCATATCGACAAGGGGGTTTACGACCTCGATGTTGGATCAGGACATCCTAATGGTGCAGCCGCTATTAAGGGTTCGTTTGTTCAACGATTAAAGTCCTACGTGATCTGAGTTCAGACCGGAGTAATCCAGGTCAGTTTCTATCTATGCTATGCTCTTTTCTAGTACGAAAGGACCGAAAAGAAGAGGCCCATGCTAAAGGCACGCCTCCCCCCCACCTAGTGAAGTCAACTAAAATAGGCAATAGGGCATGCCCCTATGCCTAAGAGAAAGGCATGTTAAGGTGGCAGAGCCCGGTAATTGCAAAAGACCTAAGCCCTTTCAACAGAGGTTCAAGTCCTCTCCTCAACTATGACATCCACCCTTATTACACACATTATTAACCCCCTCACTTTTATCGTGCCCGTTCTTTTAGCCGTCGCTTTTCTCACCCTCCTTGAACGAAAAGTGCTTGGATATATGCAACTACGAAAAGGTCCAAACGTTGTAGGGCCCTACGGGCTCCTACAACCCATCGCTGATGGCCTTAAACTCTTCACCAAAGAGCCCGTTCGGCCTTCCACTTCTTCCCCAGTACTATTCCTCCTTGCCCCCATACTAGCCCTTACCCTCGCACTTACACTCTGAGCCCCTATACCCCTTCCGTACCCTGTGTTTGACCTTAACTTAGGTATCTTATTTATCCTCGCCCTCTCCAGCCTTGCAGTATACTCTATTCTGGGTTCTGGCTGAGCCTCAAATTCAAAGTACGCCTTAATTGGAGCCCTTCGGGCTGTGGCCCAGACGATCTCCTATGAAGTTAGTCTAGGACTAATCCTGCTCAATATTATTATTTTTACAGGCGGCTTTACACTTCAAACCTTTAACGTAGCCCAAGAAAGTGTATGACTAATCCTACCCGCCTGACCCCTTGCCGCCATATGATACATTTCCACCCTCGCTGAAACAAACCGCGCCCCCTTCGATCTTACAGAGGGGGAGTCTGAGCTAGTCTCAGGGTTTAATGTAGAATATGCAGGAGGGCCTTTTGCCCTCTTTTTTCTAGCAGAATACGCCAACATCTTATTAATAAATACCCTCTCAGCCACCCTCTTCCTGGGGGCCTCCCACATCCCCTCAGTCCCTGAGCTCACAGCCGTCAACCTCATGACCAAAGCAGCCCTCCTGTCAGTAGTGTTCCTTTGAGTGCGGGCCTCATACCCCCGGTTTCGATATGACCAGCTTATACACCTCATCTGAAAAAACTTCCTGCCTCTTACACTTGCGCTGGTTATCTGACACCTAGCCCTCCCTATCGCCTTTGCCGGACTACCTCCCCAACTATAAGCCCGGAGCTGTGCCTGAAGAAAAGGGCCACTTTGATAGAGTGACTCATGGGGGTTAAAGTCCCCTTAGCTCCTTAGAAAGAAGGGGCTCGAACCCTACCTAAAGAGATCAAAACTCTTAGTGCTTCCACTACACCACTTCCTAGTAAGGTCAGCTAATTAAGCTCTTGGGCCCATACCCCAAATATGTTGGTTAAACTCCTTCCTTTGCTAATGAACCCGTACATCTTGTCCACCCTTTTATTTGGGCTAGGCCTAGGAACCACCATTACTTTCGCTAGCTCCCACTGGCTACTCGCCTGGATGGGCCTCGAAATAAATACGCTAGCCATTATCCCACTGATAGCGCAACACCACCACCCACGAGCCGTTGAAGCTACAACTAAATACTTCCTAACACAAGCAACTGGGGCCGCAATACTACTCTTTGCAAGTACTACCAACGCTTGACTCACGGGACAGTGGGACATCCACCAAATATCACACCCCCTCCCTGTTACACTAATTACCCTTGCCCTAGCCCTAAAAGTAGGCCTCGCCCCACTACACTCCTGACTACCCGAAGTTCTTCAAGGGTTAGACCTTACCACTGGACTTATCTTGTCTACTTGACAAAAATTGGCCCCTTTCGCCCTCCTTCTACAAATCCACCCTGCTAACTCAACCCTCCTCATTACACTAGGGCTTGCATCCACCCTTGTTGGAGGATGAGGCGGCTTAAATCAAACACAACTACGCAAAATTCTTGCTTATTCATCCATTGCACATCTTGGCTGAATGATTCTAATCATCCAATTCTCCCCCTCTTTAACCCTCCTTACACTTTTTACATATTTCATCATAACATTCTCAACATTTCTTGTATTTAAACTTAATAGCTCCACAAGCATCAACACCCTAGCTACCTCCTGAGCAAAAGCCCCAGCCCTAACATCTTTGACCCCTCTTGTCCTCCTATCCCTTGGAGGACTCCCCCCACTTACAGGGTTTATACCAAAATGGTTGATCTTACAAGAGCTAACCAAACAAGACCTGGCCACCACCGCCACCATTGCCGCACTCACAGCTCTCCTTAGCCTATACTTTTATCTACGCCTATCGTACGCCATAGCCCTAACTATGTCCCCCAACAACACAGCTGGCACAACCCCCTGACGCTTACCAGCGTCACAAAACACCCTGCCCCTTGCTGTTTCAACCACCGCAACCTTACTGTTGCTGCCCCTCACCCCCGCTGCAACAGCACTCTTAACCCTTTAAGAGACTTAGGCTAATAATAAGACCAGGGGCCTTCAAAGCCCCCAGTGAGGGTGAGAGTCCCCCAGTCCCTGTTAAGACTTGCGGGCTACTATCCCACATATCCTGCATGCAAAGCAGGCACTTTAATTAAGCTAAAGCCTTTCTAGATGGGCAGGCCTCGATCCTACAAACTCTTAGTTAACAGCTAAACGCTCAAACCAGCGGGCATCCACCTACCTTTCCCTCGCCTGTCGTACGCGTAAAGGCGAGGGAAAGCCCCAGCAGGTGTTAGTCTGCCTCTTAAGATTTGCAATCTTATGTGTTGAACACCTTGGGGCTTGGTAAGAAGAGGACTCAAACCTCTGTTTGTGGGGCTACAATCCACCGCTTAAAGCTCAGCCATCCTACCTGTGGCCATCACACGATGATTCTTCTCGACTAATCACAAAGACATTGGCACCCTATATCTAGTATTTGGTGCTTGAGCCGGAATGGTAGGCACTGCTTTAAGCCTCCTAATTCGAGCAGAACTAAGCCAACCCGGAGCCCTCTTGGGGGACGACCAGATTTATAATGTAATTGTTACGGCCCATGCTTTCGTAATAATCTTCTTTATAGTAATACCAATCATAATCGGAGGTTTCGGGAACTGGCTCGTTCCCTTAATGATCGGCGCCCCAGATATGGCCTTTCCTCGAATAAATAACATGAGCTTTTGACTTCTTCCCCCATCTTTTTTACTCCTCCTTGCCTCTTCGGGGGTTGAAGCTGGGGCCGGTACCGGATGAACAGTTTACCCGCCCCTAGCCGGAAACCTTGCCCACGCAGGAGCATCTGTTGACCTAACAATCTTCTCCCTTCACTTAGCAGGTATCTCCTCTATTCTTGGGGCAATTAACTTTATCACAACCATCATTAATATAAAACCTCCTGCTATCTCTCAATACCAGACCCCCCTCTTCGTGTGGTCCGTTCTTATTACTGCAGTCCTACTTCTCCTTTCTCTCCCCGTGCTTGCTGCCGGCATCACAATGCTCTTAACAGACCGAAACCTTAACACCACCTTCTTCGACCCTGCCGGAGGGGGAGACCCAATCCTTTACCAACACCTCTTTTGATTCTTTGGTCACCCTGAAGTCTATATTCTCATCTTGCCAGGGTTCGGGATAGTATCCCACATTGTTGCCTACTACTCGGGTAAAAAAGAGCCTTTTGGATACATGGGTATGGTGTGAGCCATGATGGCTATTGGCCTTCTAGGCTTTATCGTGTGAGCTCACCACATATTTACAGTCGGGATAGACGTAGATACCCGTGCTTACTTTACATCCGCCACAATAATTATCGCCATCCCAACAGGCGTCAAAGTATTTAGCTGACTTGCCACCCTTCACGGCGGCTCTATTAAATGAGAAACCCCTCTTTTATGAGCACTAGGTTTCATCTTCCTCTTCACAGTCGGAGGACTAACCGGCATTGTCCTTGCCAACTCCTCACTAGACATTGTACTACACGACACCTACTACGTGGTTGCCCACTTTCACTACGTCCTATCCATGGGCGCCGTCTTTGCTATTGTTGCAGGCTTCGTTCACTGGTTCCCTCTTTTTTCAGGGTACACCCTTCACAGCACCTGAACAAAAATTCACTTCGGGGTAATATTCCTTGGAGTTAACCTTACGTTCTTCCCTCAACATTTCCTAGGCTTAGCTGGAATGCCCCGACGGTACTCAGACTACCCAGACGCCTATACCCTTTGAAACACTGTCTCTTCGATCGGGTCCCTAATCTCACTTGTAGCTGTAATTATGTTCCTTTTTATTATTTGAGAAGCTTTCGCCGCCAAACGTGAAGTCCTGGCCGTAGAACTTACAATAACCAACGTAGAATGACTACACGGCTGCCCTCCTCCTTACCACACATTCGAGGAGCCTGCATTTGTTCTGGTTCAATCAAACTAACGAGAAGGGGAGGAGTCGAACCCCCATATGCTGGTTTCAAGCCAGCCACATAACCGCTCTGTCACTTTCTTTATAAGACGCTAGTAAAACGGTACATTACACCGCCTTGTCAAGGCAGAATTGTGGGTTAAAGTCCTGCGTGTCTTAGCCCCCCCCCCCCCATGGCCCATCCCTCTCAATTAGGATTTCAAGATGCAGCTTCACCTGTTATAGAAGAACTTCTTCATTTTCATGATCACGCCTTAATAATCGTCTTTTTAATCAGCACTCTAGTCCTTTACATTATTGTGGCAATAGTCTCCACAAAACTAACCAACAAGTACATCTTAGACTCCCAAGAAATTGAAATTATCTGAACCGTCCTCCCGGCAATCATTCTCATTCTCATCGCTCTTCCCTCCCTGCGCATTCTTTACCTTATAGACGAGATCAACAGCCCCCTTCTCACAATTAAAGCTGTCGGCCATCAATGGTACTGAAGCTACGAGTACACAGACTACGAAGACCTTGGGTTCGACGCTTACATAATCCCCACTCAAGATTTAACCCCCGGCCAATTCCGGCTCTTAGAAGCGGACCACCGCATAGTAATCCCCGTAGAATCCCCTATTCGAGTTCTAGTTTCCGCTGACGACGTCCTTCACTCCTGAGCAGTCCCAGCCCTTGGAATTAAAATGGACGCAGTCCCCGGTCGACTTAACCAAACAGCCTTCATTGCCTCCCGCCCCGGCATCTTCTACGGACAATGCTCCGAGATCTGCGGGGCTAATCACAGCTTTATGCCCATCGTAGTTGAAGCAGTCCCCCTAGAACACTTTGAAAACTGATCGTCACGAATACTTGAAGACGCCTCGCTAAGAAGCTAAGCCGGGAACAGCGTTAGCCTTTTAAGCTAAAGATTGGTGACCCCCAACCACCCCTAGCGACATGCCTCAACTCAACCCCGCACCTTGATTTGCCATCCTAATCTTCTCGTGATTAGTCTTCCTTGCCGTTATCCCCCCAAAAGTAATAGCCCACACTTTCCCAAACGAACCAACGCTCCAAAGCGCCGAAAAACCCAAAACAGAGTCCTGAACCTGACCATGACAGTAAGCCTCTTCGATCAATTTATGAGCCCCACACTCCTAGGAATTCCCCTAATCGCCCTCGCCATTACCCTTCCTTGAATTATGTACCCCGCCCCAACAACCCGATGACTAAATAGCCGATTCTTGGCCCTTCAGGGCTGGTTTATTAACCGCTTTACCCAACAACTTCTTCTCCCACTAAGCCTGGGCGGCCATAAGTGAGCGGCCCTCCTAACCTCTCTTATGATCTTTCTTATCACCATAAACATATTAGGGCTACTTCCCTACACTTTTACCCCCACCACGCAGCTCTCCCTAAACCTAGGCCTTGCAACACCCCTTTGACTAGCCACCGTTATTATTGGTATGCGAAACCAACCAACACATGCCCTAGGACACCTCCTCCCAGAAGGCACCCCCGGCCCCCTCATTCCTGTTCTTATCGTCATCGAAACAATCAGTCTATTTATCCGCCCCCTCGCACTAGGTGTACGACTTACCGCTAACCTCACCGCCGGTCACCTTCTAATTCAACTTATTTCCACCGCTGCCTTTGTTCTCCTATCCTCAATACCTGCCGTAGCCCTCCTAACATCTACGGTCTTGGTACTCTTAACTCTACTTGAAGTCGCTGTTGCCATAATTCAAGCCTACGTGTTTGTTCTTCTTTTAACCCTTTACCTTCAAGAAAACGTCTAATGGCCCATCAAGCACACGCATACCACATAGTTGACCCCAGCCCCTGACCTTTAACAGGAGCAATTGCTGCCCTACTAATGACATCAGGCTTAGCAACCTGGTTCCACTTCCAAACTACAACCCTTATAACCCTGGGGATAGCCCTTCTTCTCCTTACTATATTTCAATGATGACGAGACATCGTACGAGAAGGCACTTTCCAAGGCCACCATACACCCCCTGTCCAAAAAGGACTCCGCTACGGCATAATCCTTTTTATTACCTCAGAAGTATTCTTCTTTTTAGGCTTCTTTTGAGCCTTTTACCATGCAAGCCTCGCACCAACCCCCGAGCTAGGCGGCTGCTGGCCTCCTACGGGCATTACAACCCTCGACCCCTTTGAAGTCCCCCTCCTTAACACGGCCGTTCTCCTTGCCTCAGGAGTTACAGTCACATGAACTCACCACAGCATTATGGAGGGGGAACGAAAGCAAGCAGTCCAATCCCTCGCACTTACCATTCTCCTGGGGTTTTACTTTACATTCCTGCAAGGCTTGGAGTACTACGAAGCCCCCTTTACAATTGCAGACGGCGTCTATGGTTCCACCTTTTTTGTGGCCACCGGATTTCACGGACTTCACGTAATCATCGGCTCTACATTTCTGGCTGTCTGCTTAATCCGACAGATTCTACACCACTTTACATCTGAACACCACTTCGGATTTGAAGCAGCCGCCTGATATTGACACTTCGTAGATGTTGTATGACTATTCCTCTACATCTCAATCTACTGATGAGGCTCTTAATCTTTCTAGTACTAAATGTCAGTATAAGTGACTTCCAATCACCCGGTCTTGGTTAAAGCCCAAGGAAAGATAATGAACCTAGTTACAACTGTAATTACTATTGCCACCATCCTCTCTATTGTCCTAGCCCTTGTCTCCTTCTGACTCCCTCAGATAACTCCGGACCACGAGAAACTCTCCCCCTATGAGTGTGGCTTTGACCCCGTGGGCTCCGCTCGCCTGCCTTTCTCCCTTCGGTTCTTTTTAGTTGCCATCCTCTTTTTGCTCTTCGACCTAGAAATTGCTCTCCTTCTACCCCTACCTTGAGGCGACCAACTAACAGCACCTTTGATGACCTTTCTATGAGCCACCGCCGTTCTTATACTCCTTACCCTAGGCCTAATCTATGAATGACTTCAGGGCGGCTTAGAGTGGGCCGAATAGGCAGTTAGTTTAAGAAAAACCTTTGATTTCGGCTCAAAAGCTTGTGGTTAAAGTCCATAATTGTCTAATGACCCCTGTCCACTTTGCCTTCTCATCGGCTTTCCTACTAGGCCTCACTGGCCTAGCCTTCCACCGAACCCACCTGCTCTCAGCACTTCTATGCTTAGAAGGTATAATACTCTCTTTATTTATTGCCCTCTCTCTTTGAACCCTACAACTAGGAGCCACAAACTTCTCCGCAGCCCCAATGCTCCTGCTGGCATTTTCAGCTTGTGAAGCCAGCGCAGGCCTAGCCCTCCTAGTGGCCACTGCCCGCACGCATGGTACCGACCGTCTTCAAAACCTAAACCTTCTCCAGTGCTAAAAGTCTTAATCCCCACTCTAATGCTTATCCCCACCGCTTGAATAGCTCCCCGCAAATGACTTTGGCCCACCACACTTATGCACAGCCTACTAGTTGCTTTAATCAGCCTCTCCTGACTCTCTAATACAGCAGAGACCGGCTGATCTAGCCTTAACTTTTACATAGCCACAGACACTCTCTCCACCCCTCTCCTAGTCCTTACTTGCTGACTACTCCCCCTTATAATTCTAGCAAGCCAAAACCACACAGCCTCTGAACCTCTCAACCGACAACGAACCTACCTCACCCTTCTAACATCCCTGCAAGTCTTTCTCATCCTGGCCTTCGGGGCCACCGAGATCATTATATTTTATGTAATGTTTGAAGCCACCCTCATCCCAACCCTTATCCTAATCACCCGCTGGGGGAACCAAACCGAACGCCTAAATGCCGGCGTTTACTTCCTGTTTTATACCCTTGCCGGGTCCCTCCCTCTTCTTGTTGCCCTGCTCCTCCTCCAAAACAGCACTGGCACCCTCTCCCTTTTAACGATCCAGTACTCCAACCCAGTTGAACTTTCCTCTTATGCCCATAAACTGTGGTGGGCCGGCTGCCTTCTTGCATTTCTTGTAAAAATACCACTCTATGGTGTACACCTTTGGTTGCCAAAAGCACATGTTGAAGCCCCCGTTGCAGGCTCAATGATTCTGGCTGCTGTGCTCCTAAAACTCGGAGGTTATGGTATAATACGAATGGTAGTAATACTTGAGCCTCTCACCAAAGAGCTCAGCTATCCTTTTATCGTGTTCGCTTTATGAGGTATTATCATGACTGGGTCAATCTGCCTTCGTCAAACAGACCTAAAATCCCTTATTGCCTACTCCTCTGTCAGCCACATAGGCTTGGTTGTAGGAGGCATCCTAATTCAAACCCCTTGAGGGTTTTCCGGAGCCCTTATCCTCATGATTGCCCACGGGCTGGCATCCTCCGCACTCTTTTGTCTTGCTAATACAAGCTATGAACGAACACATAGCCGAACAATACTACTAGCCCGGGGACTTCAAATGGCCCTGCCTCTTATAACAGCCTGATGATTTATTGCTAGCCTAGCCAACCTAGCCCTTCCTCCCCTTCCCAACCTAATAGGGGAACTAATGATTATCACCTCTCTCTTCAACTGGTCGTGATGAACTATCATCTTAACAGGGGCTGGCACCCTGATCACAGCAAGCTACTCCCTCTACATATTCCTCATGTCACAACGCGGGCCTCTTCCCGCTCACATCCTCGCCTTAGACCCCTCCCACACCCGAGAACACCTGCTTATGGCCCTTCACCTCATCCCCTTAGGCTTGCTGATCCTAAAACCCGAGCTAATTTGAGGGTGAGCCTCCTGTGGATATAGTTTAACCAAAGCATTAGATTGTGATTCTAAAGACAAGGGTTAAAGTCCCTTTATTCACCGAGAGAGGCTCGCCAGCAACGAAGACTGCTAATCTCCGCAACCTTGGTTGGACCCCAAGGCTCACTCGTAGTGCTCCTAAAGGATAACAGCTCATCCATTGGTCTTAGGAACCAAAAACTCTTGGTGCAAATCCAAGTAGCAGCTATGCATCCTACTTCACTAATAATAACTTCAAGTCTAATTATTATTTTTACACTTTTGGCCTACCCCGTAATTTCAACACTAACCCCTCAGACCAAGACCACGGATTGAGCCACATCCCACGTTAAAACAGCGGTAAAGCTTGGATTTTTCGTTAGCCTTCTACCCCTCTTCCTCTTTTTCAACGAAGGGGCCGAAACAATCGTAACCTCCTGAACTTGAATAAATACCACCTGCTTTGACATCAGTGTTAGCTTTAAATTCGACCACTACTCTATTATTTTTACCCCTATCGCCCTATATGTCACTTGATCTATTCTCGAATTTGCATCTTGGTATATGCATGCAGACCCTAACATTAACCGCTTTTTTAAATACCTTCTAATCTTTCTCATCGCCATAATTATTCTTGTCACAGCAAACAACATGTTTCAACTCTTTATCGGCTGAGAAGGAGTAGGCATCATATCTTTCCTTCTCATTGGCTGATGATACGGCCGAACAGACGCTAATACCGCAGCCCTCCAAGCTGTGGTATACAACCGCGTAGGTGATGTTGGCCTAATCTTTGCCATAGCCTGAATGGCCATAAATCTTAACTCCTGAGAGATACAACAAGTTTTCATCGCCTCTAAAGACTTCGATTTTACATTTCCCCTCTTAGGGCTAATCCTCGCCGCTACCGGCAAGTCCGCCCAATTTGGTCTTCATCCTTGGCTCCCCTCTGCCATGGAAGGTCCTACGCCGGTGTCTGCCCTACTACACTCCAGCACCATGGTTGTCGCTGGCATTTTTCTGCTAGTACGTATAAGCCCCTTGCTAGAGAACAACCAAACTGCTTTAACCACCTGCCTCTGTTTAGGCGCCCTAACAACCCTTTTTACAGCCACCTGCGCACTCACTCAAAACGACATTAAGAAGATTGTTGCCTTCTCTACATCCAGCCAACTAGGACTAATGATGGTCACTATTGGACTTAATCAACCCCAACTCGCCTTCCTACACATCTGTACCCACGCTTTCTTTAAAGCAATACTTTTCCTGTGCTCAGGCTCTGTAATCCACAGCCTAAACGATGAGCAAGATATCCGTAAAATAGGAGGCATACACCACCTCACACCTTTTACCTCCTCTTGTTTAACAATCGGCAGCCTAGCCCTAACCGGCACCCCCTTCTTAGCCGGGTTCTTCTCAAAAGATGCCATCATCGAAGCCCTAAACACATCCCACCTGAACGCCTGGGCCCTCACTCTTACCCTCCTCGCAACCTCTTTCACTGCTATCTACAGCCTACGTGTAGTATACTTCGTCTCAATGGGCTACCCACGGTTTAACGCCCTTTCCCCTATTAATGAAAACAACCCCTCCGTAATCAACCCTATCAAGCGCTTAGCCTGAGGAAGCATCATTGCCGGGCTCCTAATTACCTCAAGCATTACTCCCCTAAAAACCCCTATCATAACCATACCTCCCCTACTTAAATTAGCCGCCCTCCTTGTCACAATTACCGGTCTTATCCTGGCCCTAGAAATAGCATCTCTTACGAGCAAGCAATATAAAACCACCCCAAATTTGGCCACACATCACTTCTCTAATATATTAGGCTTTTTCCCAACGGTTATTCATCGCTTAGCCCCTAAAGTTAACTTAATCCTGGGCCAAACTATCGCCAGCCAGGTGGTGGACCAAACCTGGCTTGAAAAAACCGGCCCAAAAGCCATTGCTAGCGCCAGCCTCCCTCTAATCACCACAACCAGCAACACCCAGCAAGGCCTAATTAAAACCTACCTCACCTTATTCCTCCTTACCCTTACCCTAACCGTTCTCGTTACCACATATTAGACAGCCCGAAGGGCTCCCCGACTTAAACCCCGGGTTAATTCCAGCACCACAAACAACGTAAGCAAGAGCACCCATGCACTTAACACAAGCATGCCTCCTCCTGACGAATACATAAGAGCCACCCCACCAATATCTCCTCGGAATACAGAAAAATCTCCCAGTTCATCCGCCGGCACCCAAGACGCCTCATGCCACCCACCTCAAACAGCACTTGAAACCACCACCACCCCCACAACATATAGCACCATGTATAGTAAAACAGGGCGACTTCCTCAGCTTTCCGGAAAAGGCTCAGCAGCAAGAGCTGCTGAATATGCAAACACTACCAACATCCCTCCCAAGTAAATTAAAAATAAAACTAAAGATAAAAAAGGTCCACCATGCCCAACTAAAACCCCGCACCCCATGCCCGCTACAACCACCAACCCTAAAGCAGCAAAATACGGAGAAGGATTAGAAGCCACTGCCACTAAACCTAACACTAACCCCAATAAGAACAAAGACATAATATAGGTCATAATTCCTGCCAGGGCTTTAACCAGGACTAATGGCTTGAAAAACCACCGTTGTTATTCAACTACAAAAACCTTATGGCCAGCCTACGAAAAACCCACCCCCTACTAAAAATCGCAAACGATGCACTAGTAGACCTCCCAGCCCCATCAAATATTTCGGTATGATGAAACTTCGGCTCCCTCCTTGGTCTTTGCTTAATTATCCAAATCCTAACCGGACTTTTCCTCGCTATACACTACACCTCTGACATCGCAACAGCCTTCTCATCAGTTGGCCACATTTGCCGAGATGTCAACTACGGGTGACTTATCCGTAACTTACATGCCAACGGTGCCTCTTTCTTCTTCATCTGCATCTACATGCACATCGGACGAGGCCTATACTACGGCTCCTACCTCTATAAAGAAACCTGAAACATTGGGGTTGTCCTCCTTCTCCTTGTAATAATAACCGCGTTCGTAGGATACGTCCTCCCCTGAGGACAAATATCATTCTGAGGGGCCACCGTCATTACAAACCTTCTTTCTGCAGTTCCTTATATTGGCAACGCCCTGGTCCAATGAATCTGAGGGGGCTTCTCAGTAGACAACGCCACGCTCACGCGCTTCTTTGCCTTCCACTTCCTCTTCCCCTTCGTAATTGCAGGTGCAACCCTTGTTCATCTACTCTTTCTACACCAAACCGGCTCAAACAACCCCCTTGGTTTAAACTCAGATGCAGATAAAATCTCTTTCCACCCTTACTTTTCTTACAAAGACCTGTTAGGCTTTGCAGCACTCCTAATTACCCTCACAGCACTAGCACTATTCTCCCCGAATCTCCTAGGAGACCCAGACAATTTTACCCCCGCTAACCCGCTGGTAACCCCTCCCCACATCAAACCTGAGTGATACTTCTTGTTCGCCTACGCCATTCTTCGCTCCATCCCCAACAAACTTGGCGGGGTCCTGGCCCTTCTGGCCTCCATCCTTGTGCTCATAGTAGTACCTATCCTTCACACATCAAAACAACGAGGTTTAACCTTTCGTCCCGTAACCCAATTCCTATTTTGAACCTTAATCGCAGACGTCGCCATTCTCACATGAATTGGAGGCATGCCCGTTGAACACCCCTTTATTATCATTGGCCAAGTTGCATCTCTCCTATACTTCTTTCTTTTCCTAGCCCTATTCCCACTAGCAGGCTGAATGGAAAACAAGGCTTTAGGGTGGGCCTGCAATAGTAGCTCAGCGCCAGAGCACCGGTCTTGTAAACCGGACGCCGGAGGTTAAATTCCTCCCTACTGCTCAAAGAAAGGAGATTTTAACTCCTACCCCTAGCTCCCAAAGCTAGGGTTCTAAATTAAACTATTCCTTGGCGTATGTACTTATTTCAATATATGTTTTATCATAATACATATATGTAATATCCCCACAAATTTATATTAAACAAATGAATGGTATATAAGGACATATATGTAATATCAACATTTCTCGATATTCCTCATTCATATATCAGCATAATACGAAGATAAACATAAAGCATGTAGAGTTTTATATAACATTTAACTAATTCAAGGATAGGCGAGATTTAAGACCGAACTCAATCACTCATTAGTCAAGTTATACGTTTTTCCACAACCCGTCAGATATCCAGCATACGATGTAGTAAGAACCGACCATCAGTTGATTTCTTAATGCTAACGGTTATTGAAGGTGAGGGACAAGTATTCGTGGGGGTTTCACACAGTGCACTATTCCTGGCATTTGGTTCCTACTTCAGGGCCATTGATTGATATTATTCCTCACACTTTCATCGACGCTGACATAAGTTAATGTTGGAGTACATCCCCGAGATGACCCAGCATGCCGGGCGTTCTCTCCATTGGGCAAGGGGTTCTCTTTTTTTTTTTTCCTTTCACTTGACATAACAGAGCGCACACGGTATTAACAGACAAGGTATGAGCATTTATCTCGCTCTTTGCGAGATATATTTTGAGTGTTAGATAGATATTCTAAGAAGAATTGCATAATTGTATCTCAAGAGCATAAAGTGTGTTTTCTCAATCGAAACATCCCTATTATTACCCCTGGTTTCCTCGCGTTAAACCCCCCCTACCCCCCTAAACTCCGGAGATCACTAACATTCCTGCAAACCCCCCGGAAACAGGACAACCTCTAGAAGCTTAATTGGGGCGAAAAATGTGCTTATTTACATTATTAAAATGGTGCATAT